TTTTCTATTTAAAGAAATTTTAATTTCATTGGATTGTAAATTAAAGATTGTATTGAATTGGAATTATTTTAATTAATTTGAGTAAAATGTTGGGTCAAAATATAATAAGGACATAATAGAATATATTTACCTTTTTAGAATTTAAGATCTTATCAAGAAAGATTTATTTACATTATTCGTATTAAATAACACCCTTATTTATATAAGGTATAATAACCTAAATGGGAAAAATAAAGAGGGTCATAATAATAATAACATATGTACATGTATTCCAATTATTTTTTATTAACTTATGTTAAGGTAAATACTAGAAATTAAATTATTATTATATGTTCATAACATTACTATTACTAACTACACTAGATTCCATTTATAAGTTAAAAAAAAATGGAATCTAGTGTAGTTAATAATAGTAATGTTATGAATTGATCCAATGTTTAAAGAAAAAGTTTAAAAATAAAAAAAATCAGAGTTGAGGGGTAAAAACTTTGATTTTGAAAAATTTGGGGGGAACTTTTCCATTTTTACTTAATTTTGTTAATCAAAGTTTTTAATTCTCTTTTTTTTTTTTTGTGAACATCTTTTTTATTAAAAGAATTTTTTTTGTTGAAGTTTTACACCATAATTTTAAATTGATCCATTAATTCTGTTTTGATTATAAATTTGAAAAATTTTGAGTTTTATTCTTGCTTTTAATTGTTTATTTTAACATTGATCTATATGTAAATTTTTGTGCACGTTAAAGTTTCTTAAAGGGGTTTTAATGTTATATTATTAAGCAGTGGATAATATTATTAATATTAAGTTAATTTAGATTTGGTAAATGTTATTTAGGTTTGGTAAAAGTTGTGCCAGCATCCGCGGTTATACAACAAAATCGAATAAACATTATTAGCTTTAAAGTAATTAACATTTAATATTATATAGGATTTAAGATATTTTAAGGTGAAATATTTATAATATCTTTAAATATATTTTTTAGTGTGAATTATTATGAAATTAAAAATATAAACTAGGATTAGATACCCTATTATTTTTATCGTAAATTTTTTAAGCTGGAGTATTAATAGATATGGTCTTGAAACTTAAAGAATTTGGCGGTATTATAGTCTATTTAGAGGAATCTGTTATGTAATTGATAATCCACGTTGAACCTTACTTATATTATTTCTTGTATACCTCTGTTTAAGAATATACTTTTAGGTTGATTTTCTGGATATAGTAGAATTTAGTATTTCAAGTCAAGGTGCAGTAATATATAAGTTGAATAATGGATTACAATAAATTTTATTTATATGGATTGTTATTGGAATATAATTTGAAGGTGGATTTAATTGTAATTTTATAAAGATTATTAAAATGATTTATAGCTCTATAATATGTACACATCGCCCGTCGCTCTCGTTATTAAGATGAGATAAGTCGTAACAAAGTAGGTGTATTGGAAGATGTACCTAAGAAGTATTAATTCAGATTAAACTTAAAGTTAAGATTTTCATTTACACTGAAATTATTTATCGTGCAATTCGATGTAATCTGAAATTAATAAAGTTGTTTTTATTAGGTTTTATTTGGTTAATATTAATTAAGTAAATATGAGTTAGTGTAGAATGAATTGATTTAATTATTTTTACTATAGTGAATTAGTATTGTGAAGGAAAATTTTAATTATTGTTTATAATTAATAAAAGGTAATTTTATTTATTGTATCTTGTGTATCAGAGTGTATTAAAATGGATTATAAATTTTTTTTCTTCTCGAATTTAAAAGATTTAATTAAAAATTTTAGTTATTGTTTCATAAATATTAATAATTTTTAGTTGGTAATGAAATGTTATTCGTTTTTAAGGATATCTGGTTTTTTAATAAATGAATTTAATTCAGAAGATGTAATTTATTAAATAATTTATTATTTGGATATTTTATGTTTTTAATTTTAAAAGGGATTAACTTTTTAAAATAAAATTATAATATTTGAGGTGAATTAGGATTTTATAAATTTAGAATTTGTTAATGATTAAAGGATGTTAAAATTTAATTCTTCATTTTTGTTGATTTTTAATTTTTATTTAATTTTTATATTAAAATATTGGATTTAATTTAGAAATTTTGGAAAATATGATATAATTAGTAAAATTAAAAATTTATTTTGTTTAATGGGTTGAATTGTTAATATAAAGAATTAGGCAAAAATTTTGCTCGCCTGTTTATTAAAAACATGGTTTCTTGTAGTTATTTAAGAAATTTGACCTGCCCACTGAATAAAATTTTGAAGGGCCGCAGTATTTTGACTGTGCAAAGGTAGCATAATCATTAGTCTTTTAATTGAGGGCTGGAATGAATGGTTGGATGAGGTGAATTCTGTTTTATATTAATTTATATTGAATTTAGATTTTAAGTAAAAAGACTTAAATATTATTAAGGGACGAGAAGACCCTATAGATTTTAATAAGTGTATTAATTAATTAAGTTATAAATATAATTTTTAATTATTATGAAATTTATTTAATTGGGGTGATTGAAAGAATAAAGTTAACTCTTTCTTGTATTTAATTTTATAAAAAGTTATATGATCCATATTTAATGATTAAAAGATTAAATTACCTTAGGGATAACAGCATAATTTTTTTTGAGAGTTCATATCGAAAAAGGAGATTGTGACCTCGATGTTGGATTAAGATTAGTTTTGGGTGCAGATGTTCAGTAACTAGGTCTGTTCGACCTTGAAAATCTTACATGATCTGAGTTTAAACCGGCGTGAGCCAGGTTGGTTTCTATCTTTTATTAATTTGAATATCTTAGTACGAGAGGACCAGGTATTTAAAATAATTTTTATTTTGAAGGGATACTATTAATTGGACTATTTTGGCAGAAGTAAGTGTAACAGATTTAGAATTTGTGAATATGATTAATTATCATAGATAGTAGATGTTAAGAAAAGAATTGATTATATTAATATTAGTAGGTTTAATTTTAGTAATTTTTGTTATAGTAGGAGTGGCTTTTTTTACTTTACTAGAACGTAAAGTATTAGGTTATATTCATTTACGTAAGGGACCTAATAAGGTTGGTTTTGTAGGTATTTTACAACCTTTTAGAGATGCAATTAAGTTATTTTGTAAGGAGCATATAAATCCTTCAATTTCTAATTATTTATTGTATTATGTTTGTCCTGTATTTTCTTTATTTTTATCTTTAATTTTATGAATATTAATACCCTATATGAGAGGATTATTAACTTTTAATTTGGGTTTATTTTTTTTTCTTGTTTGTACAAGTATAGGTGTATACACAGTTATATTAGCTGGTTGGTCTTCTAATTCCAATTTTGCTTTATTGGGAGGGTTGCGTGCGGTAGCACAAACAATTTCTTATGAGGTAAGATTGGCTTTAATTTTATTGTCTTTTATTTTTTTGATTGGAAGATATTCTTTACTTGATTTTTATTATTTTCAAATAGGGGTTTGATTTTTGTTTTTGTGCTTGCCACTATGTAATGTTTGATTTGTATCTTGTCTTGCTGAAACTAATCGAAGTCCTTTTGATTTTGCTGAAGGTGAATCTGAATTGGTTTCAGGATTTAATGTTGAGTATGGAAGAGGGAGATTTGCTTTAATTTTTTTGAGAGAATATTCAAGAATTTTATTTATGGGAATGATAATATGTGTAATTTTTCTTGGGTCTAATTTAAATTCATTTATTTTTTATTTAAAATTAGTTTTTATTGCTTTTTTATATATTTGAGTACGAGGTACTTTACCTCGATATCGTTATGATAAATTAATATATTTGGCATGAAAAAGATTTTTACCTTTGTCATTAAATTTTTTGTTTTTTTATTTAGGATTTAAAATTTTTTTTTAAAGGTTGGGATAAGTAATATATTTAAAAGTTAATAAGGGATTTAAACCCTTTCATTATGATTTCAAGACATAAGCTTATTCATTAAGTTTATAACTTTATTGATAAAGGATTTCATCTCAGGTTTTAATAATTAAAGGATTAAGGATATAATAAAGAAAATACAGAACAGTTAATAGTTGTCCTGTTAAGATATAAGGATCTTCAACTGGGCGAGCTCCAATTCATGTTAATAGAATAACGATTACTACTATAAATCAAAATATAAATTGATTAATAGGATAGTATTGTAAACCTCGGGAATTTATAATTGTGAGAGGTATTAAAAATAAAATTGCGATAGATATAATAAGAGCAATAACTCCTCCTAATTTATTAGGAATGGAACGTAGAATTGCATAAGCAAATAAAAAATATCATTCTGGTTGAATATGAACAGGTGTAACTAAAGGGTTTGCGGGAGTGAAATTATCTGGATCTCCTAAAATATAAGGTTCTTTTAAAGATAAAATTGATAGAAGTATAAATAAAAAAATAAATCCTAAGGTGTCCTTGAATGTAAAATAAGGATGAAAAGGAATTTTATCAATGTCACTATTTAATCCTAATGGGTTATTTGAACCTGTTTGGTGAAGAAATAATAGGTGAATTATAACAGCTGCAGCTACAATAAATGGTAATACAAAATGAAAAGTGAAAAATCGATTTAGTGTTGCATTATCTACCGCGAATCCTCCTCAAACCCATTGAACTAAATCAATTCCTAAATAAGGGATAGCTGATAATAAATTAGTAATTACCGTAGCTCCTCAAAAGGATATTTGTCCTCAAGGTAATACATATCCTATGAATGCTGTTGCTATTACCAAAAATAAGATAACTACTCCTGTTATTCATGTAAGGTAGTATTTATAAGAACTATAATATATACCACGTCCAATATGAAGATAAATACAAATAAAGAATATTGAGGCTCCATTGGCGTGTAAAGTTCGTAATAATCATCCGTAATTTACGTCTCGACAAGTATGAACCACTCTTGAAAAAGCTAAATCAATATGAGCTGAATAATGTATGGCTAAAAATAATCCTGTTATGATTTGAATACCTAAACATAAACCTAAAAGTGAGCCAAAATTCCATCAAGATGAAATATTTGATGGGGTAGGGAGATCAACTAAAGCATTATTAGAAATTTTAATTAATGGATGTGTTTTACGTAAAGGTTTGTACATTAGTTTATTTGCCGTAAAGGTCCTTTATAAATATTAATAATTTTAACAACTGCAATTAATGTTAGAAATAAATAAGATGCAATTAAAATAGTAATTATATTAATAGGTTGATTATATATTTTTAATAAAAAATTATTAGGAATTAGTCTTAAGGTTAATCTATTTTCTATATTTTCATATATATTTCTGGGAAAGAAAGGGTAATTAAAATAAATAAATCCGAATAATAAGGGTATAAAAATAATTGTAAGTAGGATTTTGTTTGAATAAAAAAATATTTCATTTGAGGCTAGTCTGGTAACATATATAAATAATACTAATATACCCCCCAAATAAATTAGTAGAAGAATGTAGGAGAATCAAAATCTTAATGATATAAAACCTCTGATAAGACATATGGAGATTGTTTGTAAAAATAAAATTAATCCTATTGATAATGGGTGATTTAAAAATAAAAAAATGATTCTGAGTATAATTCTTAAGCTTAATAATAAATATAAAATATCAAAGGATAGTTTAATAAAAATATTAGTTTTGGAAATTAATGATAAGATTTTCTTTCCTTTGAAGTTTTAAAAGTATAACTTATTTTTGGTTTACAAGACCAATGTTTTATTTTAAACTATTAAAACACATTAATGTTAATAATATTTTATTTTATATTTTTTTGTGGTTTATGAGTATTTTCTTCTAAACGAAAGCATTTATTAATAACTTTATTAAGATTAGAATTTATTGTTTTAATTTTATTTATTATTTTATATTATTATGTAATGATAATAAGAGGTGAATTATATATAACAATATTTTTTTTATCTTTTGCCGTTTGTGAAGGTGCTTTAGGTTTATCAATTTTGGTTTCTATAATTCGTACTCATGGAAATGATTATTTTAATAGATTTGGTTTATTACAATGTTAAGATACGTTATGTATATAATTTTTTTAACCCCTTTATGTTTTGTAAAAAAAAGTTGATGGTTAGTTCAAAATTTATTATTTCTTATTTCTTTAATATTTTTAGTTAATATTGATTTTTTTTGTTGAAGAGGATTAAGTTATATTTTTGGTTATGATTATTTATCATATGGTTTAGTAATATTAAGATTTTGGATTTGTATTTTAATAATTATTGCAAGATATTCAGTTATTCGGTATAAATTTTATAATAATTTATTTTTATTTATAATTTTGGTATTATTATTTATACTATACTGTACTTTTTGTAGTTTGAATATAATTTCATTTTATTTTTTTTTTGAAGGTAGTTTAATTCCTACTTTATTTTTAATTTTTGGTTGAGGGTATCAGCCTGAGCGTTTACAGGCTGGAATTTATTTACTTTTTTATACTTTATTTGCATCATTACCTTTATTATTAGGTATTATATATCTTTATAAAAACTTAAATTGTTTAGTTTTTTCTATATTTTACTTGAGAGATTTAATGAATTTTTATTTGTATTTAAGTATAATTTTAGCATTTTTAGTTAAAATACCAATATATTTATTTCATTTGTGATTACCTAAAGCGCATGTAGAAGCTCCTGTATCAGGTTCTATAATTTTAGCAGGTGTTTTACTTAAATTAGGTGGATATGGTTTATTACGAGTTTTTGAATATTTAATAAAGATTGGAATATTAATTAATATATTTTGGTTATCAATTAGTTTAGTAGGAGGTTTTTTAGTAAGATTAATATGTTTACGTCAAGTTGACATAAAGGCTTTAATTGCTTATTCTTCTGTAGCTCATATAGGTTTAGTAGTAGGAAGCTTAATAACTTTAAATGTGTGAGGTTTTTATATAACTTTTGTTTTAATAATTGCACATGGTTTATGTTCTTCTGGTTTATTTTGTTTAGCAAATATTAGATATGAACGCTTAGGTAGACGTAGATTATTAATTAATAAAGGTTTATTAAATTTAATACCAAGCATAGCTCTTTGATGATTTTTACTTTCTTCATGTAATATAGCAGCTCCTCCTTCTTTAAATTTACTAGGAGAAATTGGTTTATTTAATAGAATAGTAGGATGAATATGAATAGTAATATTTTTCCTAATATTAATTTCTTTTTTTAGTGCTGCTTATATACTTTATTTATATTCTTATAGACAACATGGAATTTATTATTCCGGAATTTATAGAAGAGTTAGAGGATATTGTCGTGAATATTTATTATTAATGTTACATTGATTACCATTAAATTTATTAATTTTGAAGAGAGATTTTGTATTAATTTGATTTTAAAATACTTAAGTAGTTTAAATAAAATTATGATTTGTGGTGTCATAGATATAAATTATTATCTTAGGTTATGATATATTTGTCATTATGTTTTATTAGTTTTTTTTTGCTTATATTTTTTTCATTAATAATATTTATATTTAGTATATATTTTATTATAAATGATTTAGTATATTTTATTGAGTGAGAAATTGTTAGCTTAAATTCTTCTTCAATTGTTATAACATTATTATTAGATTGAATATCTTTATTATTTATAAGTTTTGTAATATTAATTTCATCTTTAGTAATTTTGTATAGTGAAGATTATATAAGTGGGGATGTTACATTAAATCGATTTATTTTTTTGGTTTTAATATTTGTTTTATCAATAATATTTTTAATTATTAGACCAAATTTAATTAGAATTTTGTTAGGTTGGGATGGATTAGGTTTAATTTCTTATTGTTTAGTAATTTATTATCAAAATGTGAAATCTTATAATGCTGGAATATTAACTGCTTTATCAAATCGGGTTGGAGATGTTGCATTATTAATAGCAATTGCTTGAATAGTAAATTTTGGAGGGTGAAATTATATTTATTATTTGGATTGTATAATTAATAATTATGAAATATGTTTAATTTCATTTTTAGTTGTTTTAGCTGGAATAACTAAAAGAGCTCAAATTCCTTTTTCAGCTTGATTACCTGCAGCTATAGCTGCACCTACTCCAGTTTCAGCATTGGTTCATTCATCTACTTTAGTTACAGCTGGTGTTTATTTATTAATTCGTTTTAGAACGGCTTTTCCAAGTTGATTATTAAATTTTTTATTAGTTATTTCTGTTTTAACAATATTTATATCTGGATTAGGTGCTAATTTTGAATATGATTTAAAAAAAATTATTGCTTTATCTACTTTAAGTCAATTAGGTTTAATAATAAGAATTTTATCTATAGGTTTTGCTGATTTAGCTTTCTTTCATTTGTTAACTCATGCTTTATTTAAGGCATTATTATTTATGTGTGCAGGAATAGTAATTCATAATGTGAAAAATTTTCAAGATATTCGTTTTATAGGAAATTTATCTATTTTTATACCTTTAACTTCTGCTTGTTTTATAGTATCTAATTTTGCTTTATGTGGTATACCTTTTTTGGCTGGTTTTTATTCAAAAGATATAATTTTGGAATTGGTTTCTATAAGAAATTTAAATATATTTATATATTTCATATATTTTTTTTCAACAGGTTTAACAGTATGTTATTCTTTTCGTTTATTTTATTATGTATTGTGAGGTAATTTTAATTTGGTACCAATATTTAAACTAAGAGAGGAGAGATGAATAATAATATATGGAATATTAGGATTAATAGTTTTTGCTGTAATTGGAGGAAGAATATTAAATTGAATAATTTTTTTGACTCCTTATTTTATTTGTTTACCTTTTACTATAAAAATAATACCTATTTTTGTTAGTTTATTGGGGTTGTGATTAGGGAGAATTTTATTTAAATATAGATTAAATTATTATTTTGATTTATTTAAATATTATGGCATAATTATTTTTTCAGGATCTATATGATTTATACCATTAATTTTTACTAAAGGAGTTAATGAAATGCCTTTAAAAATTGGTTTAAATTCATTTAAATATATTGATTTGGGGTGAAGAGAGTATTTTGGTGCTCAAAATTTATATTTTGTTTTAATAAAAATTAGAAGAATTAATCAATGATTTCAAACTAATGATTTAAAATCTTATTTAATTATTTTCTTAATTGCTTTAATTTTAATTATGTTTATTATTTATTCAAATATCTTATAGTAGAGTATAACATTGAAACTGTTATTGAGATAAAGTTTATCTTTGAATAAATTTATAAAAATTTAAATTATTTTATTTTTACAATGAAAATGTAATGTTTTACTTTAAACTATATAAATATAAGATGTAAATGGATTTTAACCACTTGAATAATAAGTTAGCAGCTTTTATTCGATCAACACATCTTCTTAATTGGAAATTATTTCAATTTTATCATTAACAGTGATATACCTCTATTTTGGTTTCAATTAAAAATAAGGATATATTTATATCTTACTATCAGGTCGAAACTGATTACAATTAATTTGTTTCTTACTTAAATTAAGGAAGATTGATAATTCAATACTTTTTGAATGCAAGTCAAATGTTATGTTTAACTACAACCCTAGATATTAAGATGTTCATTCAAGTGATCCTTGATTTCATTCATGGTATAAACCTATTGTTAGGATAAAGAGAAATAATACACTCGTAATTGTTCAGATTAATATATTTGATATAAAAGGAATAATAGTTATGGGTAGAATAAGTGCAATTTCTACATCAAAAATTAGAAAGATAATAGCAATCAAAAAAAAGTGTAAAGAAAAAGGTAAGCGTGAAGATCTAATAGGATCAAATCCACATTCAAAGGGAGAACTTTTTTCTCGATCTTCAATATTTTTTTTTGAGAGAAAATTAGTTAATATTATTACGATAAAAGAGATTGTTATAATAATAATAGATATAATACCAAGAATTTGAATTATTTATTCTAAAATAACTAGACTTTTTGATTGGAAATCAAATATACTTTTTATATTAAATAAATATTTATCTACCTCATCAGTAAATGGAAACGTAAAGAAATAATCAAACTACATCAACGAAATGTCAATATCAAGCTGCTGCTTCAAAACCAAAATGATGATTTGAGGTGAAGTGTATAAATAATATACGTGATAAACATGTAATTAGAAAGGTGGTTCCAATAATTACATGAAGTCCATGGAATCCTGTGGCTACAAAAAAAGTTGATCCAAATACTGAGTCGGCAATAGTAAAAGGTGCTTCATAATATTCATATAACTGAAGAGTTGTAAAATATAATCCTAAAATAATAGTAAAAATTAATCCTTGTGTAGCTTGATTATAATTATTTTCTAATAATCCATGATGACTTCATGTAATTGTAATTCCTGATGCTAGTAGAACTGTTGTATTTAATAAAGGAACTTGTAGGGCATTAAAAGGAATAATTCCTATAGGAGGTCAAGAAGATCCTAGTTCAATTGCGGGTGCAAGTCTTCTATGATAAAATGTTCAGAAGAATGAAACAAAAAAAAATACTTCTGATACAATAAATAGAATTATTCCTCATCGTAATCCTGTTATTACTTCTTTGGTATGACATCCTTGAAAAGTTCTTTCTCGAATAACATCACGTCATCATTGAATTGTAGTTAAAGTTAAGATTAATATTCCTAAAAATATTAATTTTTCATTAAATTCATAGGAGAATTTAATAAATCCTAATATTGCTACTATGATTCTAAAAGCTGCTACAATAGGTCATGGACTATAAGTAACTAAATGGTAAGGGTGATTAGTATGTATTGACATTATTAATTGACTTCTCTAGAATATAAAGTTCTTAATACTGCAAAGACGTATGATTGGATAATAGCAACTGCATATTCTAATATTAATAGTAAAATTTGTGTAAGGATTAAAAGTGGTAATAGTGATAATATTAAATTTCTTCCTGTATTCCCTAAAAGGGTTATTAGTAAGTGTCCTGCAATTATATTAGCAGCTAAACGAATAGCTAATGTTCCAGGTCGGATAATATTACTAATTGTTTCAATACATACTATAAATGGTATTAATACTCCAGGGGTACCTTGAGGAACTAGATGGGCAAATATATGTTTAGAATTATTAATTCAACCATATAATATAAAACTTAATCATAATGGTAAGGCAAGAGATATTGTTATAGTTATATGACTTGTTCTTGTAAAAATATATGGAAATAAACCTATAAAATTATTATATAAAATGATTGAAAAAATTGAGATAAAAATAAAGGTTGAGCCTTTATTAATTTTTTTTTTTCCAATAAGAAGTTTAAATTCTTCATGAAGTTTATTAATAATGAGATTTCATAAAATAGTTCTTCGAGATGGAATTAATCATAAAGATGTTGGAATTAATAAGAGTCCAATAAAAGTTCTTAATCAATTAATTGATAAATTTATAATATTAGATGAGGGATCAAAAACTGAGAATAAATTAGTTATCATTTTCAGATTAAACTTTTTATTATTTTTTTCAGGGTGTAAAGTGATGATATTTTATTGTGAGATGAATAGAAATTTATTACATTAAATAAAATTAATAAGGTAGAGAAGAAGGAAAATAATATAAATCAATTTAAAGGTATTATTTGAGGAATAAAGATGTATTAGATTCTAATAATTTTAGTATGACATACTAATGTTATTTATTTAACTAACTTCTTAATCATCAGAAGTAATTGCTATATTACTATAATCTGGTTTAAGAGACCATTACTTGCTTTTCAGTCATCTGATGATTCAGATATATTTGAAATTCAGTTTAAAAAGTCATTTGTTGAAGTGCTTTCAATTACAATAGGTATAAATCTGTGATTAGCTCCGCAAATTTCTGAACATTGTCCATAGAAAACTCCAGGACGATTAAATCAAAAAGTTGCTTGATTTAATCGTCCTGGAGTGGCATCAGCTTTAACACCAATGCTTGGAATTGTTCAGGAGTGAATTACATCTTCTGATGTAATCAGAATTCGTGTTAAAGTATTTATTGGTAAAGTGGTTCGATTATCAACTTCTAATAATCGAATATTATATAAATTTATTTCATTTTGGGGAATTATATATGAATCAAATTCAATATCAGTAAAATCAGAATATTCATAACTTCAATACCATTGATGGCCAATAGTTTTTAAAGTTAATGTAGGATTAGAATTTTCATCAATTAAATATAAAATACGTAGAGATGGAAGTGCAATGAAAATTAAAACTACAGCTGGTAGAACTGTTCAAAGGATTTCTAGATATTGACCATCTATAACATAACGGTCAATATATTTATTTGTTATTAAAGATAAGATTATGTAACCTACTGTAGTAACAATTATTATAATAATAAATATTGAATGATCATGAAAATATATTAATTGTTCTATTAAAGGAGAAGCACTATCTTGTAAACTTAAATTTGCATATGTAGCCATTTGTTCTAAAAAAAGTATAAAACTTTATACGTGGAGCTTAAATCCACTGCACTAATTCTGCCATATTAGATTGGAATTACTTAGTAATTAGTGTTAATTCATTATATGTATGTTCTGCTGGTGGAAGATTATTAGATCATTCAATAGAACTATTTATTTGTGATGAGAATAAAACTGGTCGATTAGAGCTTATTCTCTCTCATAGAATGAAAATAAATATAATTACGGCAATAAATGAAATTATTGATCCTATGGATGATAAAATATTTCATGAAGTGTATGCGTCAGGATAATCTGAATAACGTCGAGGTATACCTGCTAAACCTAGAAAATGTTGTGGAAAGAATGTTAAATTTACTCCTACAAATATAGTGAAAAATTGGTTTTTTAATCATCTTGGATTTAGAGTTAGACCTCTAAATAAAGGGTATCAGTGAACAAATCCTGCTATAATAGCAAATACTGCTCCTATAGAAAGCACATAATGGAAATGTGCTACTACATAATAAGTGTCATGAAGAATAATATCAATAGCGGAATTTGCTAAAATAACTCCTGTTAAACCTCCAACTGTAAATAAAAAAATAAATCCTAGTGCTCATAGTGATGCTGGACTATAAATTATTTTAGATCCATATATTGTAGCAAGTCAACTGAAAATTTTAATTCCGGTTGGTACTGCAATAATTATGGTTGCTCCTGTGAAATATGCTCGTGTATCTACATCTATTCCCACTGTAAATATATGATGAGCTCAAACAACAAAACCTAGAAAACCAATTGCTGATATTGCTCAAATTATACCGTAATTTCCGAAGGATTCTTTTTTTCCTCTTTCATGAGAAATTACGTGGGAAATTATTCCAAATCCTGGAAGAATTAAAATATAGACTTCTGGATGACCAAAAAATCAGAATAAGTGTTGGTAAAGAATTGGATCACCTCCTCCAGCTGGATCAAAAAATGAGGTATTTAAATTTCGATCAGTTAGTAATATAGTAATTGCTCCTGCAAGAACTGGTAATGATAATAGAAGTAGAAGAGCTGTAATACCAACAGATCAAACGAAAAGAGGAACTTGAGTTTGGTTTATATATAATGGTTTTATATTAATTATAGTTGTAATAAAATTTACTGCTCCTATAATTCTGGATATACCTGCAAGATGTAATGAAAAAATTGTTAAATCTACTGCAGGTCCTGCATGGGTAATACTTCCTGATAAAGGTGGATATACAGTTCAACCTGTTCCTGCACCTCTTTCTACAGTGCTTCTAATAAGTAATAATAAAATAGAGGGTGGAAGAAGTCAAAATCTTATATTATTTATTCGAGGGAAGGCTATATCTGGGGCTCCTAATATTAAAGGAACAAGTCAATTTCCAAATCCTCCAATTATAATAGGTATTACTATAAAGAAGATTATGATAAATGCATGAGCGGTTACTATTACATTATAAATTTGGTCATCTCCAATTAGGGATCCTGGTTGACCTAATTCAGTTCGAATTAAAATTCTTAAAGATGTTCCTAATATACCAGCTCATGCACCAAAAATAAAATATAGTGTTCCAATGTCTTTATGGTTAGTTGAGAATAATCATCGTTGCAGGTTGGTAAAATGGCTGAGATTATTAGGTAGTAGATTGTAAATCTATTAAGGGGATTTATATTCCCTTTTACCAGGTTTTATATTCAAATATGATATTAGAATGCAATTCTAAAGGTGTATTATTAAATATTAAGACTTAAAGATAATATTTCTTTATTTATAACTTTGAAGGATATTAGTTTAATTTAACTTAAAGTCTTTAATATATTGATATAAATAGTGTACATACTAATATTCCAAGTAGTAAAATTCTGAGGGAGAATATAATGATTTTTGAATATATATATATTGGGTAAATTGAAATAGTTCAAAGGATTTCTGAGTTTGTAATTATTAATGTTGTATATATTATTTGTATATAATAATATAAGGTTAATAGAGATGTCATAATAAGAATAATTGATGTAAATAATAATAAATTTTGTGCTATAAATTGAATTGCAATTCATTTAGGGAAAAATCCTAAGAAAGGAGGTAAACCTCCTAAAGATAATATGGCAATAAATAAGGTAAATTTAATAATTTTTTGGTTATTTATTGAGTTAAAAGATTGTGAAATATAAGATAAGTTGATTATTGCTGTTAAGGATATAATGGAAATAATATTAATAGTATAAATAATGAAGTATAATAATCATAGATTAGATCCTAAAATTATAGTTGTTAATATTCACCCAATATGGTTAATTGATGAAAATGAAAGAATTTTTCGTAAAGAAATTTGATTTAGTCCACCAATGGCTCCTATTAAAGTTGAAGAAATAATCACAATTTGAATAAAGTAATTATTAATTAATATATATGAAATTAATATTAATGGGGCAATTTTTTGAATTGATAAGATAATAAAACAGTTTATTCATGAAAGACCTTCAACTACTGAAGGTAACCATCAATGAAAAGGAGAAGCAGCAATTTTTATTAGAAGTGGAATAATAATAAAATCATTTCAGGTTCTAATTTTTGTTAAATAAAATATTTCATGAATATTTGTTTTTAAAAGAATTAAAAATAGAAGGGTGGATGATGCAATAGCTTGAATTAGAAAATATTTTAAGGAGGCTTCCGTGGAAAATATATTTTTATTTGAGGAAAGTAATGGAATAAAGGAAAGTAAATTAATTTCTAATCCTATTCATGCTCCTAATCAAGAATTAGCACACAAGGAAATTAATAATCCTCTAATTAATGTTCTTGAAAAAAGGATTTTGGTTGAATTATTAGACATTAGGAAAAAAGAGAAGTATTAAACTCTATGAATGAGAAATGTAAACTCATTAGTTTTACTTGTTTTTCTTATTTACGAAATATTATATTATTTAATTTTTTTTTTTTATTGGACTTGATAATGAGTTAATATAAACTAAATGTTAAAATTATAAATTTAAGTTTTATTTCACAAGAATTGAATCTAATTCCTTAAACGGTAAGGTTTCAACAGGATAAAGGATTAGACGAGATCAATAATAGTAATGTTATGAATTGATCCAATGTTTAAAGAAAAAGTTTAAAAATAAAAAAAATCAGAGTTGAAAGGTTAGGAAAGAGAGATATACTCTATAAATGGGGTATGAACCCATTAGCTTAAAATTTAGCTTACTTTCCTACATTTTGGTGTAAGGTGCACAAAAATTTTTGATATTTTATGATACAGTTTAATTCTGTAAAATGTAAAGAGTAGTAAAAGTAATAAATTACATTATTTATCCTATCACGATAATCCTTTTAAATCAGGCATTTTACT